GTTTGATAGATTCACCCTCTGAAACAAGAAGCTCCGGACCTGGCGGGATAATATCAACCACTTCACGCCCATCTAAGGCATCCGCTATGCTTATTTCGTATCCGCCTTTTTCTTTTCGTAAAATTTTCTTTACTATACCCGCTGCTGTGGCATTATAAACTGTATTATTACTCTTGCTTCCGTCAGGATAAATTTGACCCCTCCCTCTGTTAGCCCCTACATATATCGGATATTTTAAAAAGTAAATATCCTTCTTAGTAGCAGGGTCAGGGGAAAGAATAGGAAAGGTGATTTCACTATATTTTTTCCCGGGAACAGGACCTATCACAAGAATATTTTTTTTATTGGGGCGGTAGCTCTGAAAAGAAAGATTTCCGATCTTTTCTTTGATCTCTGGAGAAATACGATCGGCCGGGGCTAATTCAAATCCCTCAGGTAAAATAAGAACAGCACCCACATTCAACCCCCCTTTCTTGCCGTTAGCAAGAACTTGTTTTAATTGCATATCATAAGGAATTCGAATAACTGCTTCAAATACAGTATCCGGAAGTATTGCTTGGGGAACCTCAATATCTACGGGCTTGTTAGCTAAATGGCAATTGGCACATACAATACGTCCAGTCGCTTCTCGCGGATTTTCATAGCCTTGCTGGGCAAAAATGGGATACGCATTTGAACTGGAGGGCTCAGTCATTATATATATCATGAGCGAGACGGAAATGAATCGAGTAATCTGTTCTTTTATCCAAGAAAAAGTATTTATAGTTTGCATTTGCATGGTCCAATCATTCATCCCGAAAATTTCTACAATAAATTGGGTAGGTTGCTAGTATAGTTTCCTATCCGCGATTCTGCTATTTATTTTAACTGAAACTTAAAACTTAATTTAATGAAATAAGAAAGAATATTACTGAAATATAGAAAGAACAGCCCGCCTTGGCTGGGTAAAAATGGAAAGATAAAGTATGATTTTGAATGTTTTGCTTATGCTTATGTACAAAAAAAGAAACATTCTAATTTTTAATTAAAATTAAATTTATATCCTTACTATCTTTTTTCTTTTCAGTCATTCAGTGAATGATAAATCACTACAAGTGATGGGGATACGCGATTTAAATAGTGGAAAATCCAATATTTCAAAATTGTATCGAGAATGACTGGAAAAGTGGAAACAAGACCCGATATAATTTGCTCGTTATGGGCAAATCCAAAATCTTTGTAGATAGAGCCAATCATTAGTTCCCAACCGTGGGGCGAATGAAATCCAATACATAAATCCGTTAATAACAGAATACAAAAAGCTTTTATTGTGTCACTTAAGTTATATAGGAATTCCTGAACCCAAGAATTAATAAGAATAAGTTCTTTATTCGCCAGAATAGAATAACCGCTTAGAATAAGGAAACATATTATATTTGTCGAGAATTGCAAAATCATATGGATACAATCCTCATTGTACATTTTGATCAATTGAATTGTTTCGTTGTGGATTCCAATACGAAGTTTTTGTATATGCGTTTCCGGGTATTCCTTTACCATTTCATCCAACAAGCGCAGCTCTTCTAATTCGATGAATTTTTCTAGAAAACTCTTTTCTTGAATACCATTCAAAAAAGTTTCTGATTCTTTAGTATTCCACCAATTAGTAACCCAAGCTTTCATACTTTTTTGACATGATAGCGCGATCCAACAAGGTAAAAAGACTATAGATACAAGATATAGAAAAGCAATAAATGTTTTCTTTTTTTCCAAATTTTTCATCTAAAAATTGTTTATGAATTCGTCGCATTCGTCGATTCTATGCGATCAAGATCTAGTAGTTCTATCAAACATGAAGTCTATTACAAGTAGCCATGCATTTAGTCTCTTTTTTATTAGGTCTTGAATCTTGAAAGAATACAGAAATAGAAAAAGAGTACACTTCTAATTCGAATGAATAAAATGCGTGTTTTCAGATATTACAATTAGTCACAAAACAATTCCTTCCCTTCGATGAATACGCGCCAGAGCCACAGCAATTCTTAAAATAAATCCATTTTTTTTATTTCACGACGAAAGAATTTACTTTCTACAAAACTCTAAAATATTATGAAAAATTTCACGAGTTAAGCATAGTACAAAAAAATAATTGAGGATTTGAATGTGATGTGATAAATAAAAAAAAAAAAGAATCAAAACAAGACAGAATTAAAAAAATTTAAGTCTCGTTATAATTATAAAAAATACAAGTGGTTATTAAAGCGAACAAAAGAAAGATTGCTAAAAAAGAAATAATGGGAAAAATAAATATGATTTCTTGTATTGTATCTAACCTATCAATTCCCAATACCGGGTAAAAAAAAAAGAATCCATTTTTATATGTGGGATGAGCCCATCAATTCCTGTTTGATTGTTCTGTATATGTCTGCGTTGACTCGAGTGGGCGTTCGGATAAAATTTCCATTAAGGTAGGTATGCCGAACAAAAAAGTTCTAAAAAGAGTATTGTAGATTTTTTATTTTACTCCGAGTTAAGAAAGAAAGTATTTCTCATTTCAAAATACTTCAATTGGTACACGCAAGAAATAGGCCAATGCAGCAGCTTTTTGTTCAATTTCTCGTGGGGTCAAATTTTCATCCGTACGGGTCAAGGGAATGGCCCCCTGGCCTCTTATTTCCAGATAAAGGACGCGGCGAGTATAAATACCCTCTTTAAATTCTATTCTAATAGACTGAATATCTTTTATAAGAAATCGGAGGCAGATGCGACGGTTTTTTCCAGGAAATCCCCAACGAAAAATACATACTATTCCTTCTTTTTTATCAAAAAAATCATAACCACTACCTACATTCAACGAAATTGTACACCACAAATAGGAGCTAATAAAGAGGCCTGCGATTCCATAGAAAGACATCACGATCCCTTGTGGAAAAAACGGAATTTGCTGGGGGGGAAATAAGGATATAAAATTCCTACCGAGATAACTAGAAATTCCAACTAATACGAATCCTAATGAACCTAGAAAAAGGATAATGGCCCAGCCGAAATTACTTATTTTTCGAGATCCTGTTATAAGTTCTATCCATATACGTTCTGATCGCCAATTCATAATAGATCTGATTCCATTTAATTAAAATTAAAAGAAGACACCAAAGTAATTGCACTTTCCTTCCTTTACTTTGTTATGTTTTCGATGTAACTCTCATCAACTAGTACTACAATCTGATGTGAAGCTTTACTTTCTTTAATATATTTTTTTAAAGTTTACGAGTAATTAATCCAATTATTTAGAAAAACTCTACCCCTAATACCATGTTTCTACATGTATAAGGGCTCTTTCTGTTATGTTCGTAAAAAATCACGTAGTATATGATTATGCTAAATAGATAGATATATGTATTAGGATTCAAGCCTAAGTTTTAAAAACAGAGATTTGGTCCACAGGGCTTAAACAATCTTGTTTTTTTGAACATGAAGAAATAAAGAAGCCATTGCAATTGCCGGAAATACTAGGCCTACAAAAGGCACAAGAATAGCTGGAAAGTTAATAGTTGTCATAGAATGGGTACCTCGATCTACTATATTGTACCTGTTTGTTATATTTTTTTGTTGTTATTATGTTATTATATTAATTAATTAGAATTAATTAATATATCTATTCTTTAGAAGTTAATATATATTAGGATATAAAAAGTGCAAAGAATGTAGAACTAAAAAAAAAGAAGCTTTCTCCATATAGCTATATTAATTAGCTATATTAATCTAATAATCACATTTTTTTTCATCTTATTTTTTATTCTGATAAAAAACTTTTGGACACAAAGCAAAGAATTGACTTTAATTCTCGACTTTATTTATTTTTTTTACAGGAAAAAAGGCGTGCAGCTGAAATAACTCAATTAGAACGCCTTTTAAAAGATTTCGTGGTACGATTGGATCAAATAAACCCTTATGGAATAAATATTCGGCTGCTTGTGAACCCTCAGGTACTGTCTTATTCAATGTTTGTTCAATTACTCTTTTACCCGCAAATGCAATGTAGGCATTAGGTTCGGCAATAATGATATCCCCCAACATCCCAAAACTGGCTGTTACCCCACCTGTCGTAGGAGATGTAAGAATTGATACATAGAATAACCTTTTATTTGATTGATAATCATATAAAACAGATGATATTTTAGCCATTTGCATTAAGCTCAAGCTTCCTTCTTGCATGCGTGCTCCTCCAGACGCACATACTATAATAAGGGGTAGTAATTTATTACTAGCATATTCAATCAACCGGGTTATTTTTTCCCCGACTACCGATCCCATACTACCCCCCATAAACTCAAAATCCATAACCCCAATTGCTACAGGAATACCGTTTAGTTGGCCTATACCTGTTTGAACAGCTTCAGTTAACCCTGTCTGTCTTTGATAAGAATTAATACGATCTTTATAAGGTTCCTCCTCCGAATGAAATTCAAGGGGATCCACAGAAACCATATCTTCATCCATAGGATTCCAAGTCCCCGGATCAATCAGAAGTTCAATTCTATCTGAACTACTCATTTTCAAATGATATCCACATTGTTCACAAATATTAAGGTGGATATTTGTGAACAATTTTTTAAAATTTAAGAAATAACAATTGTCACATTGAACCCACAAATCCCTACTTTTTTGAGTTACATCAAGATTTTCTCTTCTGGTTAAATTCCTATCATTTGTGATAGTTCTTAGACTTCTACCTTCACTCAAAATGTAACTCAAAATGGAATTCTCATTGTAGTTATCACTACCGCTTAGAATAGAACTCAAAATATAGATTTGAGAATAAAGATAATTATCAATGGAATTCTTAATGTGATTATTCCAATTATATTTAGTATCATACGTGTAATGATCATTATAAGTATCGTCACTCTTAGATTTTGAGTTCAAAAAATCCGAATTCCAAAAAGTAGAAAAAGAATGGTCATTGTCAATCTCAAAAATTTTATTTTCAATATCAAAATATATGGAATAACTGTCTCCCT